TTCAGTTGATAATGAGAATACTGCAATCTTTTTTGATTCTATGTATTTTTATCATTACACACATAAGTAAGGGAGGAGCCATATGAGATGAAAATCTCACGTATGGTTCTGGAGCGGAGATTCTTTGAACCGAATGACGACCGTAACGGATGTCAGCTCAATCTGAAGGAAATTATGCGGAAGCTTTACAGAATTATTATGAGGCTATGCGACTGGAAATTGATCCCTATGATCGAAGTTATATACTTTATAACATAGGCCTTATCCACACAAGTAACGGAGAACATACGAAAGCTTTGGAATATTATCTTCGGGCACTCGAACGAAACCCATTCTTACCCCAAGCTTTTAATAATATGGCCGTGATCTGTCATTACGTGCGACTATCTCCACTATAGAAAGAAAAAAGAAAAGAACGAGCAAATCCACAAATACTAATATAAAAAATACTAAAAAAAAAGGCTTTCTACATATACATATATCGTCCAAAACAACGATTTTTATCAGCTGTAGCAAAGAAATAAACTTCATAGAAGTCCCAATATGAAGAAATAGATATGCCTAGATACCTTTTTTCTATGGATAAAAGATCTAATTGATAAAGGAAGCACCGTAAGGATCAATTAACGAGGTTTTGAGCCGATACAATAAAAACTGCTTACTTATCTCATGATAGAAAAGTCAAGAATCCACTTATGTAATAAAGTAGATCCCCTGATATTTTGAGCAGCGGTGTAGTATCAAATCCCAAAGATAGAAAGTCTTTTCTTTATAAAAAAGAAAAGACTTTTTCCGAGATTCTATAGAAATTGATATATCATATTGAAAAGTATATGATATATAAAATCGAGATAGTTACCTTTCAGAAAATTAGAATGAGGGTGTTAATGCCGATGCTTTATTCATTTTTCTGAAGGTAGGAGAAAAGATAAAACTAAAAAAAGGATGAAATTCTTTGAAATTCTTTATTAGTCCAAATTCAAGTTTGAAACTCATGTTAATAACTTCTTTTTTTCTTTTAGTTAACTTCAAAATAATAGAACAAAAAAAAAGAATTGACTGCTGAGCCGTATGAGTCAGGAAATTATCAAGTACGGTTCTAAGGAAAGGAATTTACTAACCTATTCCGACCGAGGAGAACAGGCCATTCGACAAGGAGACTCGGAAGTTGCGGAGTCTTGGTTTAATCAAGCCGCTGAATATTGGAAACAAGCTATAGCCCTTACCCCCGGTAATTATATTGAAGCACAGAATTGGTTGAAGATCACAGGGCGCTTTGAATAAGAACACTCTGTTTATTTTTCTTCTTATATTTTCTTATTTATCTTTATCTAATTTTCTTAAATTAAAAAAGAATAATATATATCTATTATATATCTATTTATTATTATATTTTATATTTCTTATTATTTGTATTTAGAATTTATTTTCTATTTTTTTTTATTTTTGATGTAATATATAGATATATTATATATATATATAATTTGTTATTATATATATAATTTGTTATTATATATATAATTTGTTAGAATTTATTGTTTGTTGTTCCCCATCAATCAAATAAAAAAACCATTTCTATAGGAACAACCAATCACAGAATTTAATTATATTCCTTAAAAAATGGTTTGATTTCGTCTAGTATTTCGTAGAGATAAACGATATGTGGATACAGTAGAAAATTTTCTCTTTTTTTTTTCTGCTATTCAAACTAATATTCAATCCAATTAATAAAAGAAAAGAAACCTTCGAACAAATAAAAAAAAATACCGGTATATTGCCTAATAATGAATGCTAATGACTGCTCACGGGATTTGAAATAGAGTACATAATAATACTTTCTATATAAAAACAAAAAGTCAAATTAGTTCCATCTAGGAACTTCTGAGTAAAATCTGAATACGTTAGATTAGCCTGCGCTAAAAATTATTTAACTTCCATTCAAAGTCCGCAAAAGGTCCGTTGAGCGCCTCACTGGTATGTCATAATAGATTTGAACACTTGCCCCGGATTGACTTCGAGATCATAATTGTTCTAGTGAATAACTAAAGAAAATAGATTAACTTAAAGAAAATATAGAATAGATGGATGGGAGATAGAAAAGAACAAAAGTAAATATAAACATCTCTCATAAGTTCACTAATTCTGTTTTATGTTGGCAGGTCTCTTTGTATGTGTTGTCTGGAAAGAGGAGGACTCAATGATTATTCGTTCACCGGAACCAGAAGTGAAAATTTTGGTAGATAGGGATCCCATAAAAACTTCTTTCGAGGAATGGGCAAAACCCGGTCATTTCTCAAGAACAATAGCTAAGGGACCTGATACTACTACTTGGATCTGGAACCTACATGCTGATGCTCATGATTTTGATAGCCATACTAGTGATTTGGAGGAGATTTCCCGAAAAGTTTTTAGTGCCCATTTCGGCCAACTCTCTATCATCTTTCTTTGGCTGAGTGGGATGTATTTTCATGGTGCTCGTTTTTCCAATTATGAGGCATGG